TTTTACTGTTGGGATCCATTTTGATCCAGGCCTCAATATCTACTTTTTGTCTTAGAAAAAAAAAGAGAATTTTCCAATCAAAATATTTTCTATCTGAATTTTTTTCCATATACATAATATCACCCTTTTCTAGATAATTATTGATAGGAATATTCTCCAGTATATCAAAGAATTTGTGTTTATGTGTGGTGTAATTATAAGAAATCCTTTGGTTGTTATTTACTTGTAATGGTGATCCATAAATAATATATGAGTCTGTCTTCATTTCATAATTATAATTAATAGATTTATATGATAAAAGATTAGATCTATAGTATTTTTGAAAATTCTCTTTTTGGTTTGAGTTTAATAATGAATATACTTCAAAATTTTTTTGTTTTTTGTAATGAAGTAATTGACCTTTTTCATATGAATCCCATTTCGTTAAATCTTTTTTTTGAGCCATATGGTGTTGATTGAGTCTATTTTGCCACTTTTGTGGTATTAATCCAGACCATCTAATCTGAGACAAATTGTATTGATAATGACCCCTTAACCAGTTTTTCCATTGATTCATTTGATTCGTTTCATAACTTGAAAGTTTCGTATGCCTTAATTCGGAATGAAATATTCCTTGTGTTCCAAAAGAATCCTTTATTGCAGTCTTAAGAAAAAAAGATGTTCCATGATATTCAAGAACAGATCTTAACTTATACAAATTAAAAACTCGGGTTTGTGATAATTTGTAAAATACATATGCTTGCGACAAGGAGGATAAGTCAAAAAAAGGATGTGAATTCTTCTTACTATTCCTAATATTATAAAGTAACTTTTTTATAGTCGAAATGAGGTGAATTTTTTTTTTTTTTTTTTCTTTATTTGTTTCATTATTGTAAATGTTTTTATGAATCCTTTTTTTTGTTGATTCAAGGACAAGTTGTGTATGGATTCTGAGAATAGTAATGATACATAGAAAGATATCTATGTATATTTTTTTGATGAGAATTTTTAGAAAAAAAAGTAATTTACGGATTAATCGAGTCTTTATTGGCCAAATTTTTGGGGGTGATTCTACATTAGAACTTGTTTTGTTAGGACTACTATTTATTCCTGGAGTTACTTTTTTTTTTTCTTTTGTAATACTCTTTATTTTTTTTCTGATTGTGATTGTTCTATCAGTCATATTTTTTATTTTTTTTTCTGTCGGTGAATAATTTGTCCAACCTGTAGATCGAATTTTACTAAACGAGTCATGAATTGTCTGATTGCTGATTATAGAGTCTTTTTCTTGGTTAGTTTCACTGGATTCATATATTCCTATCAATCTAAATAATAGAGTTGGATTTATTTTTAAGAGCTCTTTTTTTATTTTTTTTATAAACGAAAATAAAACGTTTTTGATAATCCCCCTTTTTGTTTCTTTTGAGTCCTGTAGAAAAAATTTACTTTTTCCTTTTAAAACTCTTAGAACTAGAAAATCCTTCTTTTTCACCTTTCCAATTTCTTTTTTTAGTTCCTTAAAAACGGGCTTAAAAAAGGAAGGTCTTTTTCGGGGAGAACCAAAAGGAAGGTCAGTTTCCAGTCCCCAAACCGTTAAAAAACAAAAATCGTCTTTTTGTTTTTGTCCTTTCTTTTTCATTCGATCTTTATAAGAGGTCCGTAGCTTAGATCCGTGCCAAGGTTTCAAACAGAAAGGAAAAAGTATTTTTATTTGAATACCATCTGTTAACCAATTTTTCGGAAATTCTTTGTCTGATAATTCAACACCAGTATAGGCACATTTAAGATGGGTTTCTCTATTCCATTCTTGTAAATCCTCAGACCACTCGGGGGGTTGGAATAATAGGATACGCCCAAAATTTTTAACGATTATCAAGGAAGGTAATAGAATATATTTTCTAAAAATCGATTGAATTATTAACAGAACAACTCTTATTACTTGCGCAAATGGAAGGGTCTCCCAAATTTCCGCCATTTCTATCTGTACTATTTCCTTTGCTTTGTTCTCCTCTTCTTTTTCTCCTCTTTTTGCCCCTTCTTCTGTATAATCTATATTTTTGAATTCTGCCCCTTTGCCCATTCTATTTCTAAAAAAAACTTTCATCAGTTCGGAGATATCAAAAGAAAAAAGAAGGCCTTTTTTTATTCTGTCCAAAAAAAGCGGGGAACGCGCATTTGCTTGAAACAGTTCCCAAATAAGAGTTTTACGCCTTTGAGCACGCATAGAACCTTTGATTATGCCTCGACGAAAATCCGATTGTTGCGAATAGCGTATCAAAGACACTTCGTTTATTTGTATTTTATCAGGATTATCAGTATCTTTGGTATTAGGATCGGTGTTCCTGTTAACAGTAAAAATCACTACACGTTTAGCTTTTCTTGAACGAATCTGATGATCCACTGGTACGCCTTCTTGAATTATGTCCGACCGTTGTTCCAAATTGGTGATAAATTTGTATGACCACCGAGGGGCTTTTTTACTGATTTCTTTTATTCCAAAAGATTTTTGTTTTATTTTTTG